TGCATATTTATGGATATAGATTATGGATAATGCTTTTTATAACGATTCTTGATCCTTATTTTTTTTTTTTTTACCCTTATCAAATGATGCCAAAATATTGTAATGTAATCTCAATAAATAAAAATTTCGCGGGCGAATATTGACTCTTTGCTGTTTTATTCCTAGGTCAATCCATGACTTCTCGGAATAAAGAAATTTTTTTTCGGTTCATTCCGCCATCCCACCCAATGAATTATTCGGATTCGTTTTCATTTTCAGTAGAATCCTATGCAGTCACAGGTTTCGTCGTTCCCATAGCTTCTCCATTAATGGTTAGACCTGAACTCTGCAATGGAGCTCCCAATAAAATTCTTTTTCGAGTCAATCTCCTTAGTTTTTATTAACCCAAAGCTCTTTATTATTCATATCACTTTATTATTTTATTATTTTTTTTATTATTATTTATAATTTTATAATTTTTATTATTTATATTTCAGTATTGATGCTTTGTCACATTGCCCTTTATCAGGTAATTCATAGACCATACATATTGGAATCATATATCATTGATATTTTTGTTTTCTCTTTCTATCATCCTTCCATTTATCTACATCCCTTTATTTTTGCTTCACAACCCATAATCAGATTTTTTTATGGGAAAGATTTCAGTTGCTGCAACTATATGATTGATCCATTCATCTCATATCATATAGTGACTGACTGTTTCTTGGGATCTCGACAATACGAAGCAAGAAGTTGGTTATTAATTTATATTTCATTTATTTAATTATTATTTAATTATTTATTTTTTTTAATTTTTTTTATTTATTTTATTTATTATTTATATTATTTCTAATTTATATATTATATCTAATTTATATATTATATTTTTAAAATTTATATATTATATTTTAAAAATTTATTTTAAAATTTATAAATGAAATTATTTTTTATAAATTTTTAAAATAATTTTTAAATTTAAAATATAAAATAATTTAAAATTTAAATAAAATAATTTCATAATTTCATAATTTATATATATATATATATATGTATATATATATGTAGTTTAGTTATATATGTTTATATATGTTTAGTTATATATGTTATGTGGTTGTGGTTTAGTTATTTTATATATGTATATGTATGTAGCTTAATTATTTATGTATTTATGTAGCTTAGTTATTTTATAACTAGTTATTTTATAGTTATTTAGTATTATTTATAGTTATTTAGTATTAATAATATTAAGATTAAGTTAAGTAAGATTAAGTTAAGTTCAAGTAGGGCAAGCGGGGGTCAGCCTATTTTTTTTTTTGAATCCCAACTCAACTCTAAACTCTAAAGAAAAATTAACGAGTCACACGCTAAGCATAGCAATTCTAACAAATGGTCAATCGAATTTTTATTCAACCTTATAGAATTTAGAATTAGAATTGTTTATTTTTGGTTGATTTAACAGAAAAAGAATAAAACAGTTTGTGATTTTTTGTTCTATTACTGATACTGAACAGAATGACAAGACAAATAAGGGTCTATTAATCCTCGTCCACAAATATCCAAATTTTTATGCCCAATACTCCATAGATAGTTCGAATTGTATAGGAACAATGATCAATTTTAGCGCGAATTGTTTGTAAGGGAACTCTGCCCTCTCTGGTCCATTCGACACGTGCAATTTCTTTTCCGTCGATCCGTCCTGCAATTTGTACTTGAATTCCTTTTATATCCGTTTGTTCAGCTAATTCAATAGCTTTTTTCATTGCCTTTCGAAATGAAACTCTATTTTTTAATTGTAAAGCTATATATTCTGCAAGAATATTAGGTTGTCCATAAGGTTTTTCAACTCTTGTGATAGCAATGTTGAGTCTCTGGTTTACAGAATGAAATTCTTTTTGTACATTCATCTGTAATTCTTCGATTCCTCGCGTTTGGCCCTCTATTAATCGATTTGGAAATCCAATATAGATTATGACCTGGATCAAATCGATTCTTTTTTTAATTTCTATACGTGCGATTCCTTCGAAACCTGAGGATATTCTCCTATTTTTTTGTACATAGTTTTTGATACAATTCCGTATTTTTTCATCTTCCTGTAGACCTACGGAATAATTTTTTGGTTGTGCAAACCAAAAGGAATGATGACGTTGGGTTGTACCAAGTCTGAAACCAAGTGGATTTATTTTTTGTCCCATATTTTCCTATTATATTTTCTTTCCATCCATATATTTTATTTTACTATGATGAATCTAAATCTTAGATTGATCTAAGATAAGAATAATTTAGATTTATCCTTTAATACAATTGTTATATGACAAGTGGGTCTTTTTATCGGATAACTACGTCCTCGAGCTCGAGGTCTTAATTTTTTGACAATAGTACTCCTATTAACTTTGGCTTCACTAATGAATGAATCAGCTTCGTTCAAACCCATATTATGACTAGCATTTGCTGCTGCAGAATAAACCAATTTTAAAATGGGATAAGATGCTCGATAAGGCATGAGTTCCAGTATCATAAG